TAGAAACGGAAGATCAGGTAACCCGTGAATCCAACGAATTGGTTTATAATAATTCATGAAGGAAATTATCATATCATATTTCCGCAAGTTGATTAGACGCGAAATCTAAAAATTGACTTTTTTTCGTAGTTGCATAAGAGGTTTTGTTTTTTTGTTGTAAGCCCTGCTTTTTCTTTTTTATTTTAAGGAATTGCTTAGTCGTCTAGTAACAAGTAATAGTAGACGATAGTATTAGATATAGATAAAAAAAAAAAAAAAGAGCAAGGAATAAAAAAAATTCTACTAATCAATATTTGTGAGGCGGCCTTTCTTATATTCTTGTATTAGATCCAAAGGTTTTTTCTTGACCTAACTACAAAGATGATCAATCGATTTCTTTTTCTTTTCTACTCTTGTCCTGCCGCTCAATTTTTGTGAATACCGTTTATAATGATTGATGAATCAAAAAATTGCAATTAACTTATTCTTTCAATTGGTATTTTTGCTTATCCCCGTCCCGTCTCTTTTAAAAATTGAAACTTAGGTAAGTGCTTTATAAACATATGTATAAAAAGAACATATTTCATTTAGCTCCTTCATGCCTACTATAACTAGTTATTTCGGTTTTTTACTAGCGGCTTTAACTATAACCTCAGCTCTATTTATTGGTCTGAGTAAGATACGACTTATTTGAAAATTAATTGAATGAACGAACAATTCATAAAAACAAAGCTTTCTGTCCTATTCCATATATTCTATAGTTCCTTACCGTGTTAATTATCAATTATTAGTTATTGATATTCATGGGCAATAGAGATTAATATTTAGGGATAGATATTACCTTTCTTTTTCTCCTTTCAAATAAATTGAAATGATTGAAGTTTTTCTATTTGGAATCGTCTTAGGTCTAATTCCTATTACTTTGGCTGGATTATTCGTAACCGCATATTTACAATACAGACGTGGTGATCAGTTGGACCTTTGATTAATTAACATCTCTTTTTTTGACTGACCCCTTTAATTTAATCATTAAATCCAAGGAGGTCAAATTCGAATTGCTGTTAAATTTTTTTTTTTTCAGTTCGGTGTAATTTTCGACCTAACAAGAGCGGAATCACGCTCTGTAGGATTTGAACCTACGACATTGGGTTTTGGAGACCCACGTTCTACCGAACTGAACTAAGAGCGCTTTCTTATCATAATAAATAAGACTGTAAAAAAGAAAAAAGAGGATTCTTTTATTTTATAACCCCAATACATCGTGCATACCTATACTATCATATATCATATATAATATGAGAAAATGATAGATTATGGATGCTTAATTTTAATCAATCTAAAACTAAACCCTTGTTACTGCTCAACGGAGAAGTAATAGGTAGGGATGACAGGATTTGAACCCGTGACATTTTGTACCCAAAACAAACGCGCTACCAAGCTGCGCTACATCCCTTTCAATTGGCCTACAATGTCATTGTAGAGAATCCCTGTCTTGTTTTCCACACCCTTATTTCATCTATTCAAATACAAAAATTATCTTTCCATTTCCTCTTTTTGGTCTCATATCATATAACAACCATATAATGAATAATAAATGAATATTTTTTGGCGGGGATTCTCAGGCGGAAAGGGACCTATTTTGCTGTTTTCAGAAAAGGAAAATCTTATCTATCGAATCGTTGTACATTTCAATTTGAATTTATTTGAATTTTGAATTAGGAATTCCGGGTACAAATATACAAATACAAGTGGTCTTTAACCACACATACGTGTGATTATATATGTATTAGCATAATGTAATACGATAAAGAAGGAGGATTTTAAATGCGAGATCTAAAAACATATCTTTCCGTAGCACCGGTACTAAGTACTCTCTGGTTCGGTTCTTTAGCGGGTTTATTGATAGAGATCAATCGTTTCTTCCCAGATGCGTTAACATTCCCTTTTTTTTAATCCTAGTTATTGCGGCGGGACGGGGCGAAAAAGATTAGATCGAGATACAATCAAATATCTGTGACTACTCTCTCGCCCCCCCTTTTTTTTAGTTTTTTTTTAGAATTATATAAGAATTAGATAAAATAAATAAGGAAGGTAGAACGAAAAAAGTGGATTCAACCTCACCGAAACTCAGGTTCAGGCTCCAATTAAATTACTAGTAGAGCGAAAAGAGAAATCTGGCTGGAACAACAGTATTCTACAAGATACTTAAAGAACGTACGGTGATTCTAAATAGAGTTAGAAATCATTGTATTACTTAATTCTTATTATTTACTATTCAAATTAAAATAAATCTATATTGATTTACTATATTGATTGCAATTGATTGCAACGAAATCTTTCAGGATTTGGTTTTGAGTTAGCAACTTTTATTTATATTTATTTATTTTATTTTTCATTCCTTTCTTCTTCACTTTTGATCGGAAAATAGAAGAGTTGGGTGAATTAAAAACTCAAAGGAGGTTCATGGCCAAGAGTAAAGATGTCCGAGTAACGATTATTTTGGAATGTACCTGTTGTGTTCGAAACGGCGTTAATAAGGAATCAACGGGCATTTCCAGGTATATTACTCAAAAAAATCGACACAATACGCCTAGTCGATTGGAATTGAAGAAATTCTGTCCCTATTGTTACAAACATACAATTCACGGGGAGATAAAGAAATAAATCGAATCAAGTGCTCGTATGTCACCCCTCTCCCGAGAATATGAAAATATGACATTAGGTATAAAAATATGACATTAAGTATATAATTCGTTATATATAACGAATAAAATATTTATATATTTAATATTTTATTTATATATTATTTATATATCTATTTATATATCTATATATTTAATATATTATTATTCTATATTATTATTCTATTATTCTATATTATTATTATATTATTCTATATTATTATTATATTATTTTATTAATATTTTTACATATATTTATTATTCCATTTAGATATATTTATATACATTTATATATATTATATATTTCATATTTCAATTTATATCATATATTTAAATAATAATAAAATAAACAAACCAAATCCTATTTATTATATTCATTCTATAATTTGAATTTGATCCGCCCAAAATAGGATTTTAGAAATAGAGATAAGGATAGGATTATTTTTAGAAATAAGGAATAAAGAAATCATGGATAAATCCAAGCGACTCTTTCTTAAATCCAAGCGATCTTTTCGTAGGCGTTTGCCCCCGATCCAATCGGGGGATCAAATTGATTATAGAAACATGAGTTTAATTAGTCGATTTATTAGTGAACAAGGAAAAATATTATCTAGGCGAGTAAATAGATTGACCTTAAAACAACAACGATTAATTACTATTGCTATAAAACAAGCTCGCATTTTATCTTCGTTACCCTTTCTTAATAATGAGAAACAATTTGAAAGAAGCGAGTCGACCGCTAGAACTACTGTTCTTAGAACCAGAAAAAAATAGGCTTACCCCTCAATTGACTCAAAATTATCAAACGTAGGCTGATGCTTTATTCAAAAAATCTGATAATTCAAATTGTCGTGTCGTAAGAAAAAATAAATAAATAAAAGAATCGAATCCGGTTGGGGAAGAAAAAGAAATCTTTTTTTTTGTTATTGAGCGTCTTCGCTCATCTTGTTTTGATGACCTTATGAGATCAGAATTTTTTTTATCATATTAATTTCTACTCTACCTTCCCCGAGTTCATTCTCGAGGGAACCCCATTTCATTTAAAGCATTTTGGTGGATTCCTTCCGATCTCCTTATTTTATAATCTCGTTGGAAATCATATAAAGACAATTCCTATTTGAGATAGCTATTTGTGCAAGTATTTTACGATTAAGAAGCAACTGTTTCTTGTACAGATTGTGTATTAATCTACTATAACTATAGGATACCCGCGCTCCGCGAATTACTGCATTTATTCGAGTGATCCACAAACGACGAAAATCTCTTTTTTTCCTATCTCTATCCCGATGAGCCGAAACCAAAGCTCTTATTCTTTGTTGAGTAATAGTTCGAGTAAGTCTTGAATGAGCCCCTCGAAAGCTTGATGCAAATAAACGAATTTTTGTTCGACGTCTCCGAGCTATATATCCCCGTTTAATTCTGGTCATTGAATAAAAGAAATTTTGATGAATAACTAATTCTTTCTTTCAGTTATTCTTTTCTAGTCTATTAATAACAAAACGGATTCTTCCAATGTATAAAATCAAAATTCCAATGGCTTTTGCTACTATAACCGTCCCGACCACGATTTTTCCTTTTTTCTAGGCATTTCATTTCGCCTTGAAATAAGAAATTGTATTGATACTAGGTATCAAAAAAGCATATTAACTAAAATAAAGGAGTAAATAGAAATGGATAAATAAATAGTGGATTCCATCGTTTCTATGGTTACTTCTTAAACGGTGAGGTCCTCTCTATACACCGGAGCTCATTCCTTCATTTAATTGGTAACTTGTACAGTTCACACTATTCGGCTCTACTCATAAATTTTCCAGTAATAGATCTTTCACAACGAGATCTATCTTATACAGTGACGGTATGTAAGCATGAGGATTAATTGGGTAGCTGACCCTGTTAGTCCGTTCTTTGCAAGAGTCGAAGCATAATCTTTTTGCTTTTTATTTTAAATAGAAATAGGATTTTCCCCGCTTAATGGATAAGCATTTGCTACCAATGGGGAATTTTTTCTCATCTTAAATTCCAAGATTGGATTTGCGCCAATGGAAACCATAAATTTCATACACAATAGAAGGATATGGTAGATCTATCTTTTTTAGATAGTGAACGGAAGAACCCCATTCTATTCACTGGTACTGATCGTTGATACTGAAAAAATTGTTTCTTTTTTTCTCAGCCCATGATCTGAACAAGTCGCACATACACCCTAGTACATGTTCCTCGGCGCTGAGGACATCCCCGAAGAGCAGGGGATTTCGTGACATTTCTAATTGGCTGTCTTGCATTTCTAATAAGTTGTTTAATAGTTGGCATGCTGAATCATATACAGAATAGACTGGTTTAGATCGATCCTAACCAGATGATTCTGAATTACTTCTTTTTCTATTTAATAGATTAATAAAATATTAAACCCTTAAGTTAAGAAGGAAAGGAATAAGAGGGATTAAATCAATCTTAATTAAATTGTGGATTGGTGTTAAATCGTTGCTATTGCTATTTGTTATTTAATCGTTACAACATCCACAATTCCATGAGCTTGGGCTTCTGTTGCTGACATAAAAACATCTCTTTCCATGTCTTCGGATATAACCCAGAAGGGCTTGCCCGTTCTTTGTGCATAAACACTTGTGATGCTTTCGCGAAGTTTCAGTAGTTCTTCCGCTTCCAAGATAAATTCTGACGCTTGTGAATCAAAAAAATAACTAGCAGGTTGATGGATCATTACCCTGATGATATAACATAATAAAAGGTTCTTCTAACTCACATAATGAGGCGAGAAGAATAGCTAAAGAATAATAAGAAAAAAAAGATAGAATTGAAGAACCGTACAGGCATTTTTGCGCATTGCATACGGCTTTACAATGGAATTCTCTTTTTTCTTTCATCGAAAAAAGAGAAAATATAGAGTCTATTAGACCCAGATCAATAAATAATCCAATTACCACCCTTCTTTTTTTTTTTTTCGGAAAAGTTCAAAAATACTATGATGGCCCCGTTGCTTTATATATTTATTTCGTCTGTGATTCAGCAATCCCAAAGTTTCTTTTTTTTTTCAAAAAAAAAGAAAGAAAAAAACGTTTGTGACGCTGAGATGGGCCCACGACAGCTAAGATAAAATTGGAAATGCCCTTTCTCTCATACTACTCTTTCGATACATAATCTACTATTTTATTTTGAAAAAAAAAAGAAATCAAAAAAAATTTCATATCGAATTCGAAGTGCCATGCTATTATTACTTGCTAATTCATATTTCATATGGCGAAGGCATAGTCTTCTTTTTTCTTTCCATCAAATAAAAAAAACTCATTGGCGCCGAGCGTGAGGGAATGCTACGCGTTTGGTAATTGTTCCTGCGGCCAGGAGAAAAGATCCCATTGAAGCGGCCAATCCTATGCACATTGTATGCACATCTGGTCCCACAAATTGTATAGCATCATAAAGAGCTATTCCGGGTAGTACCCATCCGCCAGGAGAGTTTATAAGGAAAACCATCTCTTGGGTATCATTCTCTATAGTGAGATATAGCAGAAGACCAATAAGTTGATTCGCGATGTCGCTATCAACCTCTTGGCCTAAAAAAAATATTCTGTCTCGATAAAGTCGGTTGATTAGGATAAAATTGTATCCCTTAGTAGCCGTACAGGCACCTTTTGATGCATACGGTTCAACAAAAATTGCGAAAAAAAATCAATGTGTAGATTCCAGCCATCCTTCGTTTTTTTCTAGTGGGCCCTTTCTAACTTCTAATTTCTAATGAAGGGGCTTTTTCTTACATTTTTCAAATAAAATGAAATTCAAATTAAAGAAAGATGAGTTTTGGCCCGTTTTCCTATAATATAGAAAAAATTCGCTAAACTTATCGCACAAACTTTTCATTGATCTATTTTTTTTTTCATTGGGATTCAATCCAAATCACGATGTCATTTTCTTGTTCCTGAATGGGTTTCGTCAATTTTTTATTCAATTTTTTTAGGTTTATGCTCTACTCCGAGTAAAGATCTGCCCGATTTTGATTTGCGCATATAGAACAAATGACCCAATACCACGTCTTTTTGCTATGATTTCATTTACTTTTTTATTTTAATTTAATTCCTTTTTCTTTCATGTTTTCCGCCAAATATTCAACGTATTTCTCATATTATTCGATTGATTAAGAGTTTGAAATCACTCTTATTTATATATATTTATAATTTATATATATTTATAATTTCATTTTTAAATAAAAAAAAAAAATTATGATTATGATATAGGTGGTAATCATAAATATATTACCAATTGGGTTTTTTCTAAACGGAGCCTGGATACTTCATTTTATCGGTCCAACCAAGCCAACCATAAATCATTCTAATTGAAAATATTAATCTGGATACCCCCCAAAAAAATGAAATGGATCCCTAATTGCACTTCATTACACTTCACGCTACAAATTTTTGATAATTCAATCAATCCTTTTTGGGCGAAACAGAGGATATCTCGATCGGGCGAGAGAACGGGGGAATCCCATATGACCCAATATATTTGACAAGTCGCACTATACGTCAATCCAACCTGGATTTCCATCCCCCACATTTCGATGAGCAACTCTTGGAACACCAATAGGCATTAAAGGAAAGAAAAAGAATTAAATACTCTATTTCACTTTGATGTGGAAGCGTAATAATGGTCTTAATAATATTGGCCCTTATCATATTTTATACATAGATAGAATAAGGCCATAAAATAAAGAAAGACAGAATGAATGAAAGAGAATTCTTACGAATAGGGCCTTTGAATGATGAACAAATAGGGATGCATTCATTCATAAAAAATAGGATCAACCCCCATTGCGTATTGATACTTATCGGGTATAGAATAGATCTGCTTCTCTTTTTTTTCTGAGCCGAATTCTTCCCTTATTACTAATGGAATAGAACAAATATGAATCCGTTCTCCGAAAGAATCCACCGAAAAGGGGAGGTATTCCAATGCAATAAAGTTACATAGTGTCTATTTTTCGTTGATAAAGGGGTATTTCCATGGGTTTGCCTTGGTATCGTGTTCATACTGTCGTATTGAATGATCCCGGTCGCTTGCTTTCTGTTCATATAATGCATACGGCTCTGGTTGCTGGTTGGGCCGGTTCAATGGCTCTATATGAATTAGCCGTTTTTGATCCCTCCGACCCCGTTCTTGATCCAATGTGGAGACAAGGTATGTTCGTTATACCCTTCATGACTCGTTTAGGAATAACCAATTCATGGGGCGGTTGGAGTATTACAGGGGGGACTATAACAAACCCGGGTATTTGGAGTTACGAAGGTGTGGCCGGAGCACATATTGTGTTTTCTGGCTTGTGCTTCTTGGCCGCTATCTGGCATTGGGTATATTGGGATCTAGAAATTTTTTGTGATGAGCGCACAGGGAAACCCTCTTTGGATTTGCCCAAGATTTTTGGAATTCATTTATTTCTCTCAGGAGTAGCTTGCTTTGGCTTTGGCGCATTTCATGTAACAGGATTGTATGGTCCTGGAATATGGGTGTCCGACCCTTATGGACTAACTGGCAAGGTACAACCAGTAAATCCAGCGTGGGGCGTGGAAGGTTTTGATCCTTTTGTTCCGGGAGGAATAGCCTCTCATCATATTGCAGCAGGGACATTGGGCATATTAGCGGGCTTATTCCATCTTAGTGTCCGTCCGCCCCAACGCTTATACAAAGGGTTACGTATGGGAAATATTGAAACCGTCCTTTCCAGTAGTATAGCTGCTGTCTTTTTTGCAGCTTTTGTTGTTGCTGGAACTATGTGGTATGGTTCAGCAACTACCCCCATTGAATTATTTGGTCCTACTCGTTATCAATGGGATCAAGGATACTTCCAGCAAGAAATATATCGAAGGGTTAGTGCTGGGTTAGCCGAAAATCAAAGTTTATCAGAAGCTTGGTCTAAAATTCCTGAAAAATTAGCTTTTTATGATTACATTGGCAATAATCCGGCAAAAGGAGGATTATTCAGAGCGGGTTCAATGGACAATGGGGATGGAATAGCCGTTGGGTGGTTAGGACACCCTATCTTTAGAGATAAAGAAGGGCGTGAACTTTTTGTACGTCGTATGCCTACTTTTTTTGAAACATTTCCGGTTGTTTTGGTAGACGGAGACGGAATTGTTAGAGCGGATGTCCCTTTTAGAAGGGCAGAATCGAAGTATAGTGTCGAACAAGTAGGTGTAACTGTTGAGTTCTATGGTGGCGAACTCAATGGAGTGAGTTATAGTGATCCTGTTACTGTGAAAAAATATGCTAGACGTGCTCAATTGGGTGAAATTTTTGAATTAGATCGTGCTACTTTGAAATCCGATGGTGTTTTTCGTAGCAGTCCAAGGGGTTGGTTTACTTTTGGGCATGCTTCGTTTGCTTTGCTTTTCTTCTTCGGACACATCTGGCATGGTGCTAGAACCCTGTTCAGAGATGTTTTTGCCGGTATTGATCCAGATTTGGATGCTCAAGTGGAATTTGGAGCATTCCAAAAACTTGGAGATCCAACTACAAGAAGACAAGTAGTCTGATGCAAGATTGCTTTGTTATTTTTCGCTTCTATTTTCTGTTTGTGATTTGACATAGGCTGCTGGAAAAATCTTGATTCAAATCGCTGCCTTTTCTTTGATTCTTGTTCTTTCTTTAGTTTATTCGGGAGATGATTCCAAATAAACAGGTACGGAAGCTATAATTGTAAACCACGATCGAATTTATGGAAGCATTGGTTTATACATTCCTCTTAGTATCTACTCTAGGGATAATCTTTTTCGCTATCTTTTTTCGAGAACCGCCTAAAGTTCCAACTAAAAAAATGAAATGATTTTTCATTATCTCAATTGAAGTAATGAGCCTCCCAATATTGGGAGGCTCATTACTTCAATTAGTCCCCGTGTTCCTCGAATGGATCTCTTAATTGTTGAGAGGGTTGCCCAAAGGCAGTATATAAGGCGTACCCAGTAAAACTTACAAGTAAACCAGATATAGAGATGGCGACTAAGGTTGCTGTTTCCATTATTATTATTATCTAATTCCAAGATCACAATGGATCTATGATAAGATCGTTTATTTACAGCGGAATGATATACAAAGTCAACAGATCTCACTGAATACAAAATAAGATTTATGGCTACACAAACCGTTGAGGGTAGTTCTAGATCTGGTCCAAGACGAACTGTTGTAGGGGATTTTTTGAAACCATTGAATTCGGAATATGGTAAAGTAGCCCCTGGATGGGGAACGACTCCTTTGATGGGTGTCGCAATGGCTTTATTTGCGATATTCTTATCGATTATTTTGGAGATTTATAATTCTTCCGTTTTACTGGATGGAAT